CTACCCGTAGCTTCGATACATTTCGAAATCGAGAGATGTCTACCGGGGGGGGTTCTATCAGACAACAATTAGCAAATCTAGATTTACGAATGATTATAGATTATTCATTGGTAGAATGGAAAGAATTGGAGGAAGAGGAACCCACAGGGAATGAATGGGAAGATAGAAAAGTTGGAAGAAGAAAAGATTTTTTGCTTAGACGCATGGAATTGGCTAAGCATTTTATTCGAACAAATATAGAACCAAAATGGATGGTTTTGTGTCTATTACCAGTTCTTCCTCCTGAGTTGAGACCAATCTATCATATAGATGAGGATAAACTAGTGACCTCGGATATTAATGAAATCTATAGAAGAATTATCTATCGGAATAATACTCTTACAGATCTATTAACAACAAGTATAGCTACGCCAGAAGAATTAATAATATCTCAGGAAAAATTGCTACAAGAAGCCGTGGATGCACTTCTTGATAATGGAATCTGCGGACAGCCAATGAGGGATGATCATAATAGAATTTACAAGTCGCTTTCAGATGTAATTGAAGGCAAAGAAGGAAGAGTTCGCGAGACTCTGCTTGGTAAACGGGTCGATTATTCAGGGCGGTCAGTGATTGTCGTAGGCCCTTCACTTTCATTACATCGATGTGGATTACCTCGCGAAATTGCAATAGAACTTTTCCAGGCATTTGTAATTCGTGACCTAATTAGAAAACATCTTGCTTCGAACATAGGAGTTGCTAAGAGTCAAATTCGGAAAAAAAAACCTATTGTATGGGAAATACTTCAGGAAATTCTGGATGACCATCCTGTATTACTGAATAGAGCGCCTACTCTGCATAGATTAGGCATACAGGCATTCCTCCCCATTTTAGTGGAAGGGCGTGCTATTTGTTTACATCCATTAGTTTGTAAGGGCTTCAATGCGGACTTTGACGGGGATCAAATGGCTGTTCATGTGCCTTTATCTTTAGAGGCTCAAGCAGAGGCACGTTTACTTATGTTTTCTCATATGAATCTTTTGTCTCCAACTATTGGAGATCCCATTTCTGCACCAACTCAAGATATGCTTAGTGGACTCTATGTCTTAACGAGTGGAAATCGTCGGGGTATTTGTGTAAATAGGTATAATCCATGTAATAGTAGAAACTATCAAAATGAAGATAATAACTATAAGTATACAAAAAAAAAAGAACCCTTTTTTTGTAATGCCTATGATGCAATTGGAGCTTATCGGCAAAAACGAATCAATTTAGGTAGTCCTTTGTGGTTGCGATGGCGACTAGATCAACGTGTTATTGCTGCAAGAGAAGTTCCTATCGAAATTCACTATGAATCTTTGGGGACCTATTATGAGATTTATGGACACTATCTAATAGTAAGAAGTATAAAAAAAGAAATTCTTTATATATATATTCGAACCACTCTTGGTCATATTTCTCTTTATCGAGAAATAGAAGAAGCCATACAGGGGTTTTGGCAGGGCTGTTGTAATTCTATGCTGCCAGGGGGAATTCGAATCTCGCCGGGTTAACTAGGACTAGAATTGCGGAATTTCTACGTGAATCAAGATCTAGAAAAGGAAGTTTTCCAATCACTGACTCAAACCCATTGTCAAATTCTACTCAGCACAACGCAATATGGAGGTACTGATGGCAGAACGGCCCACTCAGGTCTTTCACAATAAAGTGATAGACGGAACTGCCATGAAACGACTTATTAGTCGATTTATTGATCACTATGGAATAGGATATACATCACATATCCTGGATCAAGTAAAGACTCTGGGTTTCCGACAAGCTACCGCCGCATCCATTTCATTAGGAATTGATGATCTTTTAACAATACCTTCTAAAAGATGGCTAGTTCAAGACGCTGAACAACAAAGTTTTATTTTGGAAAAACACCATCATTCTGGGAATGTACACGCGGTAGAAAAATTACGTCAATCGATCGAGATATGGTATGCCACAAGTGAATATTTGCGACAAGAAATGAATCCTAATTTTCGGATGACCGATCCTTTTAATCCAGTCCATATAATGTCTTTTTCGGGAGCCAGAGGAAATGCATCTCAGGTACATCAATTAGTAGGTATGAGAGGATTAATGTCGGATCCCCAAGGGCAAATGATTGATTTGCCCATTCAAAGCAATTTACGCGAAGGACTCTCTTTAACAGAATATATTATTTCTTGCTATGGAGCCCGTAAAGGGGTTGTGGATACCGCTATACGAACATCAGATGCAGGATATCTCACGCGCAGACTTGTTGAAGTAGTGCAACACATTGTTGTACGTCGAACAGATTGTGGCACCGTTCGAGGTATTTCTGTAAGTCCTCGAAATGGAATGATGGCGGACAGGATTTTTATCCAAACATTAATTGGCCGTGTATTAGCAGATGATATATATATAGGTTCGCGATGCATTGCTACTAGAAATCAAGATATTGGGGTTGGACTTGTCAATAGATTCATAACTTTTAGAGCACAACCAATCTCTATTCGAACCCCCTTTACTTGTAGGAGTACATCTTGGATTTGTCAATTATGTTATGGCCGAAGTCCGGCTCATGACGACCTGGTCGAATTGGGAGAAGCTGTAGGTATTATTGCAGGTCAATCTATTGGAGAACCGGGCACTCAATTAACATTAAGAACTTTTCATACTGGCGGAGTATTCACAGGGGGTACTGCAGAACATGTGCGAGCCCCTTCTAATGGAAAAATCAAATTCAATGAGGATTTGGTTCATCCGACACGTACACGTCATGGACATCCTGCTTTTCTATGTTCTAGAGACTTGTATGTAACTATTGAGAGTGAAGATATTATACACAATGTGTGTATTCCGCCCAAAAGTTTTCTTTTAGTTCAAAACGATCAATATGTAGAATCAGAACAAGTCATTGCTGAGATTCGCACGAGAACATCCACTTTGAATTTGAAAGAGAAGGTTCGAAAACATATTTATTCTGACTTAGAGGGCGAAATGCACTGGAATACTGATGTGTACCATGCCCCTGAATTTACATATGGTAATATTCATCTCTTACCAAAAACAAGTCATTTATGGATATTATTAGGGGAGCCCTGGAGAGCTAGTCTAGGCCCCTGTTCGATCCACAAGGATCAAGATCAAATGAACGCTTATTTTCTTTCTGTTAAGCGAAGATACATTTCTAACCCCTCAGTAACTAATAATCAAGCGAGACACAAATTTTTTAGTTCGTATTTTTCTGGTAAAAAGAAAAAAGGAGATAGGATTCCTTATTATTCAGAACTGAATCGAATGACATGTACTGGTCGTTGTAATCTCAGATATCCGGGCATTCTCGAGGGAAATTCTGATTTATTGGCAAAGAGGAGAAGAAATAGAGTCATCATCCCACTCGACTCGATTCAAGAAGGCGAGAACCAACTAATACCTTCTTCAGGTATAGCAATTGAAATCCCCAGAAATGGTATTCTCCGTAGAAATAGTATTCTTGCTTATTTCGATGATCCTCGATATATAAGAAAGAGCTCGGGACTTACTAAATATGAGACTAGAGAACTGAATTCAATCGTCAACGAAGAGGATTTGATTGAGTATCGAGGAGTCAAGGTATTTTGGCCAAAATACCAAAAGGAAGTAAATCCATTTTTTTTTATTCCCGCGGAAGTCCACATTTTGGCCGAATCTTCTTCCATAATGGTACGGCACAATAGTATTATTGGGGTAGATACACAAATCACTTTAAATAGAAGAAGTCGAGTAGGCGGATTGGTCCGCGTGAAGAAAAAAGCAGAAAAAATTAAACTGATAATATTTTCTGGAGATATCCATTTTCCTGGAAAGACAAATAAGGCATTCCGATTGATACCACCAGGAGGGGGAAAACAAAATTCCAAAGAATACAAAAAATTGAAAAATTGGCTCTATATCCAACGAATGAAACTTTCCAGGTATGAAAAAAAGTATTTTGTTTTGGTTCAACCTGTAGTCCCATATAAAAAAACGGATGGTATAAATTTAGGAAGACTTTTCCCGGCGGATCTCTTGCAGGAAAGTGATAATCTACAACTTCGGGTTGTCAATTATATCCTTTATTACGACCCAATTCTGGAAATTTGGGACAAAAGTATTCAATTAGTTCGGACTTGTTTAATGTTGAATTGGGACCAAGACAAAAAGATCGAAAAGGCCTGTGCTTCTTTTGTTGAAATAAGGACAAATGGTTTGATTAGAGATTTTCTAAGAATCGACTTAGCGAAGTCACCTATTTCATATACCCGAAAAAGGAACGATCTGCCGGGTTCAGGATTGATTTCTGAGAATGGATCAGATCGCGCTAATGTTAATCCGTTTTCTTCCATTTATTCCTATAAAAAAGCAAGGATTCAAGAATCCCTTAATCCAAATCAAGGAACTATTCATACATTGTTGAATCGAAATAAGGAATCTCAATCTTTGATCATTTTGTCATCATCCAATTGTTCTCGAATAGGCCCATTCAACGATGTAAAATCTCCCCATGTGATAAAAGAATCAATCAAAAAGGACCCCCTAATTCCAATTAGGAATTCTTTAGGCCCCTTAGGAACAGGCTTTCCAATTTATCATTTCGATTTATTTTCCTATTTAATAACCCATAATCAGATCTTGGTAACTAACTATTTGCAACTGGACAATTTAAAAAATATTTTTCAAATACTTCAATATTATTTACTGGATGAAAATGGTCAAATTTATAATCCCTATTCATGTAGTAACATCATTTTAAATCCATTCAATTTGAATTGGTATTTTCTCCATTACAATTATTGTGAAGAGACATATACAATCGTTAATCTTGGGCAGTTTCTTTGTCAAAATGTATGTATAGCAAAAAAAGGACCGCATTTAAAATCAGGTCAAGTTCTAATTATTCAAGTTGACTCTGTGGTAATACGATCAGCTAAGCCTTATTTGGCCACTCCAGGAGCAACTGTTCATGGACATTATGGGGAAATCCTTTA